TGATCCATTAATTCAACTAGTGGAAGATTATAAATGGATTCATTTTTTCGATTTCCATTGGAAATTAGGAATAGATGGACTTTCTATAGGATCTATTTTACTAACGGGATTTATTACTACTTTAGCTACGTTAGCAGCTTGGCCTCTTACTCGGGATTCTCGATTATTCCATTTTTTGCTATTAGCAATGTATAGCGCTCAAATAGGGCCATTTTCTTCTCAGGACCTTTTACTTTTTTTCATCATGTGGGAGCTAGAATTAATTCCGGTTTATCTCCTTCTATCCATGTGGGGAGGAAAGAAACGGATGTACTCGGCAACTAAATTTATTTTGTACACGGCAGGAGGTTCTGTTTTTCTATTAATGGGAGTTATGGGTCTTGGTTTATATGGTTCTAATGAACCAACATTAGATTTTGAAACATCAATTAATCGACCGTATCCTGTAGCCTTGGAAATACTATTTTATATTGGATTTTTTATTTCGTTTGCTGTCAAATCGCCGATTCTACCTTTCCATACATGGTTACCTGATACCCACGGCGAAGCCCATTACAGTACTTGTATGCTTTTAGCCGGAATCTTATTAAAAATGGGAGCATATGGATTAATTCGGATTAATATGGAATTATTACCTCATGCTCATTCTATTTTTTCTCCCTGGTTGATGATAATAGGCACAATCCAAATAATCTATGCAGCTTTAACTTCTTCCGGCCAACGTAATTTTAAAAAAAGAATAGCCTATTCTTCTGTATCGCATATGGGTTTGATACTTATAGGAATTGGTTCTATAACCGACGCAGGACTCAATGGAGCCATTTTACAAATAATTTCTCACGGATTTATTGGGGCGGCTTTTTTTTTCTTGGCAGGAACAAGTTATGATAGAATACGTCTTGTTTATCTTGACGAAATGGGCGGCGTAGCTATCCCAATGCCAAAAATATTTACGATGTTTAGTAGCTTTTCTATGGGCTCCCTCGCATTACCAGGTATGAGTGGTTTTGTCGCAGAATTTATCGTATTGTGGGGGCTAATTACCAGTCAAAAATATCTTTTCATGCCAAAAATTCTACTGACTTTTGTAATAGCAATTGGAATGATATTAACGCCTATTTATTCATTATCTATGTCACGCCAGATGTTCTATGGATCCAAGTTATTTAATGCCCCTACTTCTTTTCTTTTTGATTTTGGCCCGCGCGAGTTGTTTGTTTCAATCGCTATCTTTCTACCCATAATAGGGATTGGAATCTACCCGGATTTTGTTCTGTCACTCTCAGTTGAGAAGGTTGAAGTTCTTTTATCTAGTTTTTATAGAGATTTTTCCTAAAGAAAAAATTCGATAATTTTTTAAAACTTGTTGTAGAATAGAAAAAAGAATGCTTTTTTTTCTATTCTTTTAAATCCAAGTGAAAAAAAATTATCGAATTTTAATTTTAACCCGATATGTGCGGTCTTTGCAAGAACCGCGCGAATCACTACACTATTGGTACTGGATTCACGCAGTTCGTTACAAAGTTTTTTATAGACAGCTCTCGTTAGTTTGTATTTGTAAGAAGCTTCCTTAGCTAGACGTTAATGTAAATGAACCATAACTATGTAGTCCTATTCCTAATAGATTAACTCCAAAATAGCATATCCAAATTATCAGAAAACCTAGAGCCGCCACCAGTGCGGAATTTTCACCCGGGAAATTCTTATTTGTTCGAATATGTAAATAAATAGCGAAGATCATCCAAGTAATAAAGGCCCAAATTTCTTTTGGGTCCCAACTCCAATATGATCCCCACGCTTCATTCGCCCAGACTGCTCCTGAAATAATACCCGTAGTTAAAAAAAGAAATCCTAGACTAATCACACGATAACTCCAAAAATCCAACTGTTGAATTAACTGGCTCGTGTAATAATTCTTATCAGAAAAAAAAGAAGTATTTCTTAAAATAGTACTTCTGTCATAGCTATATTGGATTTCGTCAAATGAAAATGATTTTAAAAACCGATTCCGTTTCTTTCGAAATGTAAAGACTAGAAGTGCAGTGGATAATAATGATCCACACAGAAGAGCGGCATAGCTCAATATCATCATACTTACGTGCATTATTAACCACTCAGATTGGAGCGCAGGGACTAATATTGCAGGTTTCTGTATTTCACTTAAAAGACTTGAAGTAGCAAAGCCTTGGGTAAAAATAGTACTCGAGGCGGTTATTGCGCTTAGATTTTTATTTTTTTTTAAATAGGCGACTATATGAATAAGAGAGAAACTCCACGAAAGAAAGATTAATGATTCGTATAAATTACTTAGTGGAAAATGACCGGAAAAAATCCAACGAGTCACTAATAATCCTGTTAAACACAAAAAGGTCGGTATCATGCCCTTTTCTGATAACTCATATGGTTTTATGAGTTCAGTGACCAATAGGTTGATCAACCTAATTGAAATGACAATTGAAACAATTGAAAAGGAAATATGATCTAATATATGCTCTAAGGTTGAAAATATCATAAAAAAAAAAAAAAGAGTAATCCCTTTAATTTAAGTAATAAATTAAAAGCGGGAATTGAATTCATTTTTTATTATAAGATCTATTGTCTGGTGTTTCGAAGACGGCATGCCGCCACTCGGACTCGAACCGAGATGCTCTAGCACTGCTTCCTAAGAGCAGCGTGTCTACCGATTTCACCATAGCGGCTTGTTCGAACCCATAATAGGCTATTTATATTGAATCGTCAAGATTGACAGTGTCACTTCACTGAAAAAATTTTTGAATAACAATTCAAATTCATAACAATTAGTTCCCATTTAACTTATTTCAGAAATTTAAAACAACAAAATAAATTTTCTCGCGGAACATAAAAGAAACCTTTTTTGTGTTTTTACAAAGTAAGACATTGTTTGTATATAATATTCCGAGAGCTTTCGTCTTTTATTGGTTGGGCTGAAATCAAAAAATATCTGAGAACTCTATATTCATTCCGAGAAAGACGAAGTCAGAAAGTTATACAAGTTTTTAAAATTGAATTGATGAGTTTCTCTCGTTAATTTGAACTAAAGATCTTATTTCTGATCTTCTATCGATATTCTTGAGATATATAGATAAAGAAAAAATATTATTAGCATTTGAATTCTAACAAAAAGGTCGATGGGGAAACTAAGACTCCCCACCAACAAAATGAAAAATAGAGTTCTAAAAAAAGGTAAAACCTTGTTGTTTCTTATTGTATTTTTTCTTAGAATTTGCGAAATTTTCAAATTCTTAAATGTTCCATTTTTACATATGAACATCACAAAACAGAGTCTATTTCATATTGATTAGTTCAAACTAATAGAGAGTTGTAATTAAGAATTTGATAGTAAGACTGAAATGAGCCAATTTTCGCGTCAAATCGATCCCGATTCTTACAACATTTTAGGACTTATTTGCTTGTCGCATAAAAAAACTTTTGGATTTGCCGGTAAAAAGAGATTTTCCTAATGACAAAGCTTTTAACGCCGATGAATATCCCTTCCTTTTCCAAATATTTTGACGAATACGCTTTTTTGATCTAGAAGTGCGTTTTTTTGGAACTGCCATTTAAAAACGAAGAGGTTACTCATTGTTATAGTTGGATGTGAAAGACATCTATTGTTCAAAAGAATCCTTAGTTACTATTCATTATCTAGTTATTCTTTTAGTCCTTATCATCACAAATAAATCATCACAAATAAATCTAAATATATGAACCTTGTATACAAGATTCCTACAATTTTTTTTGTTCAAAAAGGTTTTTTATACTCTTTTTATACTCTAGAAGGCTTCGACGAACAAATAAGTTGTATGGATTAGTAATACTTTTATTTTTTGTTTTTTCTCAGATATTTCTATAATTAGTTATGATATATAAATCTAATTCGTGGAACTAAAAAAAAAGAATCCAAAAGACCTATCGCCAGCGCTTTTTGTCATTCGACACTGCATTTCCATGTAATAAAATCGAAGGAAGTTTTTCAAAAGACAACTTTTTCTAATACCAAATTTAATCTTTCTTCGAGTAACTAGTCCAACGAATCCGTCTAAAAATTTTGAAATTCGAATGAGATTAGTAATTTATCTGTTCTGTTACCGGATACATCTTTTTATCCTTTCTCACTAAAGAAAATTTTCTCAATCAATAAAAAATCAAGTTTAAAATAAACTATTAAGTTTTATATATAGACTCAGATAGTCTAACGGTTTCTAATAACAAAAATATTTTTTGTTAAACAAAAAAAGAATCATAATCAATCTCATAAGGAATTTTTGAAATAAACTAACGAAAATAAAACTAACTAAAAAAAACGAGTTAATAAGCCGATGACATTAGTGAATTCCACGATTTATATCAGAATCAAGTACTTTTGAGTGTAATTCCTGATGCTTGCTATACAAAAAACCATTGTTAGAAAAATTTCTATTTTTATTTTGGATCTCTTCCTAAATTTGTCTATTTTCAAAATACAAATATATTTAAAATAAAGAAGTATTTTTTTTTTTACGGAACTTGGTCATATTATTTGATCACGTCTAACTTCTTGAGTTGAAGATTGGAACTATTTCGAAAAACTCAGATACAGAATAAGTACGAGTAGCAAATGCTAAATTTTTCATTTGATTTTAAGTTAGTGCATATTTTTATTTTTTTATTGATCCCTTTTGATAAGGGGTGGGGTCCAGTTAATCACAAGCAATTAATTCAGTTTTTTTTATGGAACAAACATATCAATATGCATGGATAATACCTTTCCTTCCCCTTTCAGTTCCTATATTAATCGGGGTGGGACTTCTTCTTTTTCCGTCGGCAACAAAAAGTCTTCGTCGTATGTGGGCGTTTCAAAGTGTTTTAGTATTAAGTATAGTCATGATTTTTTCGATCAATTTCTCGATTCAGCAACTAAATAGCCGTGCTACCTATCAATATGTCTGGGCTTGGATTCTCAATAATGATTTTTCTTTAGAATTTGGATACTTAATCGATCCGCTTACTTCTATTATGTCAATATTAATCACTACTGTTGGAATTTTGGTTCTTATTTATAGTGATAATTATATGTTTCATGATCGTGGATATTTGAGATTTTTTGCTTATATGAGTTTTTTCAGTACTGCCATGTTGGGATTAGTTACTAGTTCCAATTTGATACAAATTTATATTTTTTGGGAATTAGTAGGAATGTGTTCATATCTATTAATAGGATTTTGGTTCACACGTCCTATTGCAGCAAATGCTTGTCAAAAAGCGTTTGTAACTAATCGTGTTGGGGATTTTGGTTTATTATTGGGAGTTTTGGGTTTTTATTGGATAACAGGGAGTTTTGAATTTCGGGATTTATTTCAAATATTCAATAACTTGATTTTTCATAATGAGTTAAATTTATTATTTGTTACGTGGTGCGCTGTTTTATTCTTTTCTGGTGCCGTTTCGAAATCTGCACAATTCCCCCTTCATGTATGGTTACCAGATGCGATGGAAGGACCTACTCCTATTTCGGCTCTTATCCATGCCGCTACTATGGTAGCCGCGGGAATTTTCCTTGTAGCTCGACTTTTACCTATTTTCATTATTATACCTCACATAATGGATTTCATTTCTTTAATAGGGATAATAACACTATTTTTTGGAGCTACTTTAGCTCTTGCTCAAAAAGACATTAAGAGAGGTTTAGCCTATTCCACCATGTCTCAATTGGGTTATATGATGTTAGCTCTAGGTATGGGGTCTTTTCGAAGTGCTTTATTTCATTTGATTACTCATGCTTATTCGAAAGCATTATTGTTTTTGGGATCGGGTTCTGTTATTCATTCAATGCAAACTATTGTTGGTTATTCTCCGACTAAAAGTCAAAATATGGTTTTTATGGGAGGTTTAAAAAAACATGTACCAATTACCAAAAGTGCTTTTTTATTAGGGACACTTTCTCTTTGTGGTATTCCACCTCTTGCTTGTTTTTGGTCCAAAGATGAAATTCTTAATGATAGTTGGTTATATTCAGAAATTTTTGCAATAATAGCTTGGTCTACGGCGGGATTAACCGCATTTTATATGTTTCGGATCTATTTACTTACTTTTGAAGGACATTTAAATGCTCATTTTCAAAATTTCAGTGGAAAAAAAAAGACTTCCCTCTATTCAATATCTCTATGGGGTAAAGAAGGTTTTAAAGTCAATAACAAAAACTTTCATTTGTTAACTTTATTAATAATGAAGAAAAAGAAAAGTGCTTATTTTTTTTCACAGAAGATAAATCGAATTGATGGGAATGCAAGAACTAGAAGCCAACCTTTTCTTACTATTTCTCGTTTTGGCAAGAATAAAACTTTTACATATCCTTATGAATCGGATAATACTATATTATTTCCTATCCTTATATTAGTCTTTTTTACTTTCTTTGTTGGATTTATAGGAATTCCTTTTAATGGCGTCGATTTGGATATTTTATCCAAATGGTTAAACCCCTCTATAAATCTGTTACATCAAAATTCGAATAATTTAACAGATTGGTCAGAATTTGCGAAAGATGCAGTGTTCTCAGTCAGTCTAGCCTATCTTGGAATAATTATAGCATTTTTTTTATATAAGCCTCCGTATTCCCCTTTTACAAATTTTGATTTAGTTAATTCATTAATTAAAACAAATCTTAAGAGAATTTTTTCTGACAAGCTAAAAAATGGGATATATGCTTGGTCATATAATCGTGGTTATATAGACGCTTTTTATGCAACATACTTAACAGGGACGATAAGAAGAGTGTCTGAATTCACTCATTTTTTTGATAGACAAGTAGTTGATGGAATTACAAATGGAGTTGGTCTTATGAGTTTCTTTGTAGGAGAGGCGATCAAATCTATGGGCGGCGGGCGCATTTCTTCGTATCTTTTCTTGTATTCTTCTTACGTCTCAATGTTTTTATTAATTGCCTATTTCTTATCTAGAAGATAAAAGTTTCGCTATTCTATTCTTGAATCTAAACATACGAGGATAGAATAGTGAACAAAAAAAATAAGTGAGTATTTAAAAGCTCAATTTCATCAAAAAGAATTATTTTGTTATCTTTTCTTTTTCTTTCCTATCAAAAAAATCAGAAAATGTTACAAAATTTATATTAACCGCATTTAATATAAGTTCAAGACACATAAGAGCCCTAACCATATTTCGACTCGTGATCAATCCATATAGACCGACAGAAAATAAATAGGCACTCAAAATAAGTACATGTTCGAGCATCATTAACAAACTCCTTATCAATCTCGATTCATTTCAATATGAACAAAAATTTCACTAATTAGATTAACTCGAACATAGCAAGTAATAAAATAAAGAAATCCATTGGTAATAGATCGAACTAATAAAGTAAAGAATTTTTTTCTACATGAAGTCAAATAGAATAGAAAGGAAATGAATGTGATAGTCCAGAATACAGTTTGATTTTGATTCCCCCTTCTCAAAAGTGATTATTGACGAGCTACAGCAATTGCG